GAATTGAGACGAAAGCTTTATCAATTTGTAAAGATACCGATCGATCTAGTGATATGCGGGACAAACATCGTTAGAAGTTGTCCAAGTTGCCAAGAAATAGTTCCTTTGCACGAGTAAGAAACCGATGTATTTCCACGGGTCGCCCTCGTTCCGTATATCAGTTCTTTCGAATTTATCGTCTCGTTTTTCGTGGATTAGCATCTCGAGGTCCTTTGATGGGCATAAAGAAATCGTCTTGGTAGCATCAAACCAATAGAACAAGGGTTAGCTCTGCAGCTGGTCTACAAGCAAGGTAAGTAGGTCCATGCGACCGGCCCCGGATGTACCCTTTAGCCGCGAGGGGAACCGGGTAAACAAAGTCGCGATCAGAATGAATGGTAGTTCGCTGGGCCTGTCTTTTGCTCCCAGAGGTGCTGGTTCGAATCCAGTTCGTGACAACCACAAAGCCTTTGATCATAGAATATCTCGGGACCCCCGCTGGTAAATATGGGGCTCTGGCAGCTGCACTTTTTTTTATATGATGCATCGAATGCTTCCTCTGCTTTCAGTAAAAATCCCAAAAGCCTATTCTCGAGGCACTCTTTCTCTTATAGCGCTCTTTCCTTCCCTTCGAGCTAGCCGGAATAAATCCATTTCTTTTGTCTGTAAGAGAAAAGGCGCTTATTCCATGAAATAGGAGCGCAGCGGAGTCATGAACAAACAAGAATAGCCACTTCCTTATCTACGCTATTTACTTTCCTCCCCTCGTGGGAAGTAGCAAGAGCCTTTATCTAATCTACTATTGAACCATCTCACCTGAAAGTCAGTCGCTACCTTAAGGCATGCCTTGACTCCAAGAGCTAACTCGATGGGACTTGCTTTCCTAAAGAGAAGACGAAGAGGATGACACTGGGGATCGTTCTTACTTAAAGAAATTCCCATGAGCTGCCTTGAGCTGGTAACTCCAAAATCGATGATTCTTGGCCACTGACTTACTGCTTTCACTCAAATGCCACTGATGCGTAAGACATTGAGTTGGACTACTTTCCTTCTGGTAATGCCTTTCCCTGTGGTCACCTTGCTCTTCTACTTACTGGCTTGGCTATTTCGAAGGATTCGCTTCGGCGGGTGATTGAACTAAAAAATCATTTTTGAAAGTGGCACTCCTTCCTTGCTTCTTACCCCGTAGTGGGATATTTTTTGACAATCGGTCGTAGATTCCCTGGCTTGGCTAGGAACCTAGTCCCTTCTTGTGACAACAGAAGAGAAGGAATTGCCTTTTTTCTCTCTTTTTCGCCTTTGGCCTGGTCAAAGCAAAAAAGCCACTACCAACTATGATTTCCACGAAATGCTAGTCGAAGATCCACTATTTACTTATTTCTAATAAGATAGGACCATCGGAAAGAAAGTCAAGTCGAATCCCGTGCTTTCGGGTGATTCCGCATTCAAATGCTACCCACGTGAATGCTAGTCGAATCCGTATGCCCAAACCACATAAGATAAGCTAAGCAGCTAGATCGATTCCAAACGTGTGATTAGTAGCTGATGCAGAAAAAAGAAGAACAGCTTCTTCTTCTATGATGACATCCGCAGCAGATTCAATGGCCTCGGTTTACACATTCTTGACTTGAAAAAAAGAGTTAGAAGGATTCTCGTCAGAAGGTCAGGTCAGAAGTGGATTCCCTTTCTGGGGTACGATACTAGGCTATGATTCCCGGAGAGAGAGAGAACTCTTATAAGAAAATGGGCCTTGAGCCTGCTTCATCGCCTTGACTTGATTCGGGTAAGTCAAAGTAAGGACTTTGCTTTTTCAAATCCCAGACAGGAAGGAAGTCGAAAAAAGATCTGCTTCAGGATCAACTGAAGCAGAAGAAGAGACCTTTTCCCCTTGGGGAATGAAAAAGATCATATTTATAAAAATGAAATAAGACGTGTTCACTCTGTAAGAGCCCTTGGTCTTAGTCTTAAAGAGAAGGAAGCCGGCAATAGCACGATAGCAAAGAGCAAAGAAAGCTAAGCGCGCAGAGAGAGCAGCATATAGCGCTAAAGAGTCCAAATACAAGAAAGGCAGAGCGCGAAGCTTGTGGTCCGTTCCTTTCCCAACTATAGTGGAACTTGCCCGAAGGAAATCTTTGATCTTCTTGCCGGGAAAGAGTTTTATTACCAAGTTCGATTACCATAAGTGGAAGTTCAAACCTTATATCTCCGATATATAGGATAGAATGTCAGAAAAAAATAAATTTTGGTAGATAGTATGGCTTGACAATGTCGAGCTAAGACTATCGCGAAGTAAACATAGGGTCTGTCTCAGCCTTGACTATGGAATCTGATTTCCTAGCGACTATGTTCCCCTTTTTTCCTGCAGTCTTTCCAGCTATGGATCCTACAATTCCCTATGAAGCTCCCTGACAACCCCTTCAATCCATCTTCATCTTGGCTGGCAGCCTAGATTGAGCCCTGGGACTGATCTTCCCGTTGGCTTTACTACAGCAGTACTCACAGTGAAAGGTCAGCGGGGGGCATAGCGGAATTCCTCACCGAGATGACTGGACAACCTCTCGACCAGATCGCACCAGCGGAGCGATTAAAAGCGTCTTTGGAGCGAATTCCTTTGAAGTAGTTAGTGCTCTAATTGAGTGAGCCGTGGATCATAAATGATGAGCGTAGCTTAATTTAGCTGATCTCACACCGAACTATAAATAAATAAATATGTGAGTGGCTCTTTATAGAGACTTAGCCCAATGGCTACCACCGGAAGTGCGCTAAGTTAGTCACAGGGAAACCCCAAGTTCTTTCTAACCTCCGACTCTATAAAAGAAACTTGGATGGCTTGCTTGCTTGTTTAGCTTGCCCCCTCTTTGAATGTGTACAATTCGAGCAAGCAAACGGCTAGCAGGGCCGAGGAACCACAATGAACGGGACGACAGAAGTTCCACAAGAATATGACCAGAGAGATATGTTCTTCTTCGTGCATGCAGGTCTGGTTCCTGAGAAGATATCTATTAGCGAGTTTCGCCGTACAATATATAACCCGGGACTAGCTGAAATTAATGAATTCTCATGGTTTCCGCCGGCTAATAGGGCGAGCAGCGTAATGGAGTCCCCGGGGCGGACGACGTGAGTGAGAGCCCAGACCATAGCGGCTTTAGAGACTTATCTCTCGGATTTAACGGCGACGAAAACGTTCTCCGAGAGGCTTTCCTTTCTGCTTTACTGTGATTTACCCATAACCATCAGCGGCAAGGATTATGGAAGAGGCCAAACCAACCCAGGTACACCACAAGTAGATACGGTTGGAGTAGCAGATCCTATAGAAACAAAGACAAAGCCCGAGGCAGATCCAGACGCGTACCTAGGTGGCGCAGCATCCCTTCGAGTTGCTTGCCACCCCTTTTCTCCTTTCTCCCTCCTCCGGTCGCCTCGTTACCTTTTTTGCTTTCTCACATTGACTTCTTTCCGCTTTTTCACTTCTTTTCCTTTGATTCAGCTGTATTAGTAGCTGATGATTCCTTTTTTCCAAGTGTGTCCGATTGGTATCACTCGCATAAGACTTTTCCTTTATTTGTAGCGGCCATGTGGCATAGTCCATCTTTTCCTTATCTTTTTCCCTCAAAATAGAATATATACTTGCCTTTGTACTGATTTGAATATATGTAGGAAGGCTTAGTGGAAGGGCGGCACCCTCTTCAGAGGTGCCCGAGGGGCACGGTCTCTGTCTTTGACTTGGCCTTCGGCCTTGAGAACACAATGATTTCGGACTTTCTCTTTTCCGAGCCTTACTAGGCGCGTATTGCTTTCTTGTCTTTTTTAGCTTGAGGTCTATATAGACGATCTGACTCTTTGTCAAGTGAGAGTCAGAATTCTCCTATTGTGATAGCGGTTAGTGGAACGTGCAAGATAGGGCCAGCTAGGCGAGCAGGGTCAAGAAAGAAAAAAAGTCGTAGGCAGAGATGACTAAGTGAAGAAGGCCCTACCCCTTATTCATTCAAAAAGGGAGTAGCGGAGAGAGACGTTCCCGAAAGGCACCTATCCGTGGGAGACAGAAGATGAATGGGGAGCCGACTAGAAGACAGATAAAGGAGCGGGCTGGAGCGGGGCTTTAGGAAGAAGGGGGCCGGAGATGGACTTGGATGATGGAAAAAGCGGTCTTCCTCGCTTGCTCCAATGCTTGGTGAATCAGTCAATGGAAAATTGCTAGCGATCTCAGAAGCACAAGGAAGCAGAAGAAAGAAGGCCCGCCAGAAAGAGGGGAGACCCCGGAACGATGTATGAAAGAGACTCTTGAAAGCTATCGAAGTGGACAATAGAGTGCTGCTTCTTATGAAAAAGCCCTCAATGCTGTGTGAAAGAGTGGCGGGGAATGACTGGGCTCAGGAGTCAAGTCAACATAGTGTGGAAAGTGGGGTCGACCTTCTAGTGCCTTGTAGGGAAAGAGAGGTTCTCTAGGCAGATAGAGAAGGAAGGGCCAATAGAGAAGAATGTTGAAATGAGAGTTGCATTTAGTAGCGCCGGCGCCTCATCCAAATGAGACTTGGAAAGCGAGATAGGGCCTAACTGGGAGGCAGGAAGAAGACTACACGAGTGGTTCGGGACGGAATCTCTTTGACTTTCTGGTGCCATAGCTTCGACTCCACCCCAGAAATAGTAATAGGAGGGAGCCGCTACTTCACCGGGAGATCGTGATGAGGCAAAAGGGGGCTTTATTAAAGTCCTCTGGGTCGTCCACTAAGTGAGTGAAAGAGGTCTCATTGGGAGAATTGGGAAGAGAGAAGGCCAGCCTCCCACTATGTGAAAGAAGAGCTTTTTCTCTCATATTCACTTCTATAGAATATATAGAATAGGTAGTTCGCTTAGCCGCAGCTGAAGCCATAGATCTTGCCCGGGATGCTCCCAAGGTTCATCGGGACATTTTCTTCAACAACTGAACTATCATCACCGTTCTTAAGCCTATACTTGTTTGGGGGTTCCAAACCTCCTCCTATTGCCTTTACCCAGCGGCAAGACGCTTAGTTTTGTCGGAAAGGGAATGCTTATTCCCCTCTACTGTGCGGGTGCTAAGACTAGGCGAAGAATTAAATGAATCAGTTCGCTTGACCAACCCGAGCCTTCGAGCCTATAGTTCTTCTGATTTGGCTAACATCCTTCGATGACAAGCCGACCGAAGGAAGACGCACCGGGAGCCTACTTCTATCTCATCAGAAGCAGGCGCATAGGCTATAGAATATAGAATCCCACCTTCTACTCTATCAGCTACTCTAATTTTGAGTTGGTCATAGGTTGACAGTTTTCGGGGCTCACTTTGCGGGTCAGAACTATTGGAAGACGAAAGAGAACTTATTTAGACGAATAGTGTGCCGATGCCATTACCCCCAAAAAGCCTACATTAGCAGTGCGGGTGAAATCAGACAGAAACCAAGTCCAAGAAGACCGAGGAGGCCCTGGGGTAATAGAACAAGGGAGGAAGAAAGGAAGGAGCTTCGGCTCCAGTTCCGCAAAGGTAGACTTTTTCCAGGTTAGCTAGAGAGAGCGATATTCATCTTTTATAGCTTGTTTACCGGATGCCTCGTTTTCAGGTTTGATAGAATAAAGAAGTAGAATAGATCTCTCTTCTTAAAGTATACAACACTTCCCGCAAGGTTCACACCGCGGAAAAGGTTAAACGTCGTCTCTGTCAAATAAGCTATGATACTCTGGTAATACCTGTTGCTGATCCTCATCTTGTACTTGTGAACAGCAGCAGAGGCCGCATATGATAGGTTATTCCAGAATCAATGTGAATATCGCCGAATAGGAGACTTCGTTGCACAATCGTGAGTCCCTTGAATATAGAGACAAGTTTGACTTGTAAAAAAAGACGTGAGTGTCCCTAAAACTATGCCCTTGTTCTAATAGTACAAGCTCGCTATAAATCCAGTTGATAGTATATAGATAGAGAGTCCCTAGCCCGAGAGACTAGTTCTCTCCAGTGTCTTTGACAACTATATACGAAAGAGTACGATAACAGGCCTTTCAGTGCCATCGAAAGAGCCTAACGCCTATATCCTACCAACCTCAATCTGCACGTCCGAAAGGGACCCTCTAATTCTATCATTCAGAAGCCTCAGGACCGTATCTATGAGGGTACAAAGATTTTTTTGAGGCTAGCAACCGATAGCAACTGTAGCATTAGGATCGACATTGGAAGATTTTCGGGTTTCAAGGTCATACTTAAACCGTATGATCCTTATAACTCATGATAGTTTGACTAAGGAAGCATGCATTGGAGCTTACTTGTTCTCAAAACAGGTGGTCAGGCTAGTACGGAAGTCGGGATTTTTATTCACATCACTGTATCTAAAACAGTGTTCTTCATCCCTTCAGATGGCTTACGGAGGTATTCCGAAGCCACCCGAATTGTTGCCTGTACCAGTCTCCCTCAATCGATCAGGGTATCCTCGTATCATCCCTCGATTTCATCGCCGGATGATGATGCGGAAGGATGACCGGGCGGACGTTTTAGTTAAGCTCTATCTGTCTCTCGGGACTCGATCGAGTCATTCTTGTGTGTACTTGTCATTCGTAATGGTTTTAGTAACTCTTTCTTGCTTTCGTCACTTGTCATTCAGGTACTAGTATCTGTAAATAAACTCCACTCTTTCTTGTACCTGGCACTAGTCAAATTGTATCTCGGTTCATGGCATGTTAAAACGACTCTATCGGCTTATAGTCATTCCTGGCACTCGGCGCATGTCTTTGATCAACACCGGTTCCGTCACTCTGGTTGAACCAGTACTTCCTTTCTGCCGTTCCTAGGGACCACCCACTCCCGTTCCTTGGTTGTTGGTGTATTGGCTCTTTGGTTTGGTTCCCGGTCAAAGCCGTGAAAGCAAGATAGGGTGAACACATATGTATCGTAATATGGGTATGAGTATAGTATATGTACAAACAGGTAAGTGAACTACTCCTTCGACTGGTCTGCCGGTTTGAGGGCCTACATCGACTAGGCCTCCCGCTGACTGAGGGAAGCGATCTGTCTTAAACAAGAAGATTTTCCGGGTGAACAATGATATGGCATGTGAATGAGTGATATGGGGAGAAGGAAGAAATTATTGTACGTATGATATGGGGTCGGTACGATACACATATGGTGAACAGTCAAAGCGAGGGATGGGGTCTAGTTAAATACGATATGGGGAGATATGGGATACAGCTAATGTCGATAAGGAAGGGAGGGAAGGAGCTCTTGCCTTCAACTCAGAGCAGAACGTTCCTTCCGCAACGCAAGGCCTATTTCTTTCGTAGCAGCCAAGGATGAGTTCGATCCATTAGGTTCTTCGATTTGTTCAGAAAAGAAACGAGAGACAAGAAAACATCTTTGATTACGATTAAAAGGAACAATCTCAAATAGACCAAGATCAAATTTCGGGTCATTTCTTGGTGAACATGATCTGCCATAATCTCTTCGATCCCTTCATTTATGTGCCAGAATAAAGAGAGATTTGGTAGGAAAGTGGAAGAGACTTTTTTGTATATGATAATCAA